AAAAATCATTTTCTGCTTGATGCCGCTTACTAGATTTCTCGTTTGTTAATTTCCTGTCTTGGTGGGAGGGAGATAAGGATATCTCGTCGTAACAATGAATCAAATGAAAGTGAAAGAAATCTAATTTCACACCTTTTTCCTTTTCTGACGGACCAATCATTCCCTGAAAAAATACTCCTCTTCCTTATTATTTCTAGTTTTTGTATTTAGTACTTTTTTTCTTTTTTATTTAGAAATTTCTAAATAAAATTCGAAATACTAAATAATCTAAACTAAAATAAGAGAAAGAAATTCAATTGAAATAATTCAAAAAAAAAAAATACTACTACTAGATTTCTAATGTCGATTCTAATGAATAATTCGTCAATGACGAATAAAAAACAATTCTATGCAATTCTGAAAGGGGGAAAGATCCCTCGGATAGAATCATTCGATTATATTGACAATTTCAAAAAACTGATCATACTATGATCATAGTATGATGGCCGTTGGTCAAGCAGGCCCCCATCGTCTAGTGGTTTAGGACATCTCTCTTTCAAGGAGGCAGCGGGGATTCGAATTCCCCTGGGGGTAGGGTACTACGAAAGGAAGTTGATCATGGATTACCAATAAGGCGAAAATTGATTCTTCCTGGGTCGATGCCCGAGCGGTTAATGGGGACGGACTGTAAATTCGTTGGCAATATGTCTACGCTGGTTCAAATCCAGCTCGGCCCAATAATTCGCCAATCCGCCATGAGATGATATAACCCCCTTTGTACTTCAGAAATACCCGATCCGGAGATAAAAAAGAATCAACTTTTCTGCTAGATCCCGTATTTCCCTGGGATTGTAGTTCAATTGGTCAGAGCACCGCCCTGTCAAGGCGGAAGCTGCGGGTTCGAGCCCCGTCAGTCCCGACGGATCCAATAAATATATCAAAAAATCTCTCCCTTTTTATGAAGGGGACCGGGGGAAGAATTCCATTGTCAAAGCAAAGGGGAAATCCTTATTTCTTTTTTCTTTCCTTTTGGTAGGAGAAAGACATATGCGGTTGGATTAGTACAATTATTGGTAGCATTATAGTCAGTATTCCAAGAAATGCTGGCTTTTTCGATTGCCCCCGATGCATGTAATGGAATCGAGTACTATACTTTTTTGAGGCGCGCATACACAAAGGGAATTCCTTTCTTGTCCAATACAAAATTGAATATAAGAAAATACTTTCCAGAAAAAACAAAAAAAAAAACAATTTCTTTTTCTGGCTACGGATTTATGGAACCGTACTTACTAATTTGAAGTTGAAAAATAGATTTCATGCAAATTGCACACTGAGCTTTTGGTATAGGTGTCCCGGGACTAATAATCTACGAAGAAAGGAGGGGGAAGGACAGATCAACCAAAGATCCTACTCCTCTTAGAAAGGCGAATGAATCATTTTTCCTATTTTTCATTTTGTTTTAAGGCCCCATCGACGAAAGACCAAATCGGAAAATAGTAAATTTGATGAATATTCATTTTATACGGTCTCATCTTTATCACACTTCTTTGTCTTCCAAGTCAAAAATAGTTTCGTTCTAAACTCCTTGCTTTTTCCATTTAGCTTTTAGTCTTTGTTTGGGTTTGTAACTATGTGACCACTGGAAGTGGAAGAGCTATTTGATGAGACTTCATCAGATGATTGTACAAGAAGGAACTAGATAGATTAGAGAGAAAAAAAGAACAGATAATAAAAAATGATAAATAAAGGAATTTTGGATTGGGTCAGCAATCCAAGTTTGGGGCGGTATGGATAAAAGAACTTCCTATGTTATACTATTCAATTCTCGACGACGAATTGATTTGATAGTTCAGATATTGTTATTCATGATATTGATCTGATTCAAGATCATCGAGAGGTAATATTCATTCATTGAATTTACAGGCCAAAGATTTATCATCTCTATGGGATTAAATCCCGAGTTATTGCGAAGTAAAAAACCGATGAGATTATGGAAGTAAATATTCTTGCATTTATTGCTACTGCACTATTTATTCTAGTTCCTACCGCTTTTCTACTTATCATTTATGTAAAAACAGTCAGTCAAAACGATTAATTATTAACTAATTTGAATGAAACTTGACTTCTGAGTTCTTAGCCAAAATTGACGAAATAAAATGAAAAAGATTCCAATTTCATGTCTTAAATGAAATGAGTGGACTAGAATCGGCAGTATTCTAATAGATAGATAGTATGGTAGAAAGATTCATCTATTTCTTTCTACCATACTATTTATCTATTAGATTGTTGTTATAAAGCTGCCCCCTGGAAGAAAATAAAGATAGAGGCTGCAGTTGATATGGATCTATATATCAATCTACAATATTATCTTGATATATATGAATATCAATTCCATATATGGGATTGACATAGCATCCAATTCCATTTATTTGCTATATCTATTTGTTCTGATCAATCTGAATTACTCCTATGTCTTATAGTTTGAATTACTATATTTTTGATTTCCAATATGAATCTCGGTATCTATTGAGAGAATCAAATCAATGAAGCAAAAGCGATAGATATAGGCATATTCAAAAAATCACGTAGTAATCTTTTTTTTTTAACATTCCCAAGAAGTAAACCATTGACAGTAGTTCCACGGGCATCGAAAAGGAAGAGTAAACCTCACTGATTTTTAACGCCTGAACCATGATATGAAATAAGTCGATAAAGTCTAAATCCAATTTCAAAAATTCGAAAGCGGTAAATGCGCAATATGTGACTCACCTGACGATCTTATTCTACATAGTATCTCGTTAGACAACTACTATGTTTATATCCTTTCTTTCTCATACAAAGTGCGTATACAATTAACAAAACCACTTCTTCTTTGAACAGTAAAGATAAAGAGAGAAACAAATAAAAAAAGGGTCTGGCCCTCCTCAGTATCACCTAGGAAGAGGCCATTGATTGGAATAGAAAATTTAGGAAGAATTTGGTTCGAATAAATTTCCTGGGATCCTCTTCCTTTCGAACTACAAACATGGGAATCGTTGAAATAGCTCTTTGATTGAAAGAGGATGATTCCTATAATACATTACTCCAGTCGAGTCCAATGGAATTTCAAAATGAAGATATTTTTATTTTGTTCCAAACGTGTTGCAGAACCATCTAGAAAGCAATTGATATTGATACAGTTTGCTTCCTTAACTCAATTAGTAGGACCCCTAGAGTCCACTCCTTCCCCACACTACGAGTGAAAGGGAAAAAGTAAAGACTACCATTAAAGCAGCCCAAGCAAGACTTACTATATCCATATGAATTATGTCCCCTATCTCTATAAATCTAAAGGAATTGTTCCATTATTCCTCACTAATAATAGTAGAATCAATGGTGCAGAGTCAAAAAGAACGAAGACTATTAATAAACCAATCCAATAAATTCGCCCATTTTATAAGAAATTCCTATATGATTTAGAATCGGGAAAGATTAAACCCAAGCAAAATCCGCAGTAACATCTCAAGGGAATGTTCCTAATGTAACATGTAGGAATAATAAGTCCTATTCTTTTTTTGTTGACCCTCATTTCAATTGATTGGATGCTTGAGCACTGAGATATTTTCGTGAGTTCCTCGTATATAATAAAGTATCTTCCGCCCCCTTCCACAACTATTTCGATTTCCTATCGGGCTCTCCAATCTAATCCAAGGTACAGTCATTATACAATGGATTAATAATCTAAAATTTTGATTTGGAGTAGAAGGTAATTGCGAAGTCTTGAGAGCCCCTCTAGCATTCGAATATTTACTTGAAAGCTAAGCCTAAATATGCAATGCAAGGATATTTACAATTTTTGATAAAAACACCCAGACCTGGTGTTTAGAATCAAACAAGTATCAACAGTCTGTTTTCTCTGCTTCTGCTGGCGAATCATTCAGCGGGTTATATCAACAGAAGAAAAAAAGAGATTTCAAGTTTTTTGTTGATCAGGCGACACCCGGATTTGAACTGGGGAAAAAAGGATTTGCAGTCCTCTGCCTTACCACTCGGCCATGTCGCCAAAATGCTACAAATACAAAATAGATGAAAACGTTCCCGGATTACTGAACTGCTTTTTTATTGTACTTGCACCTTGAGTTCTGTTTTCCTTAATTTTTCCTAAAAGTCAAAGAAATCCTAATCCTTCTTCCCTTTTGATTGGGTTTGATTCATCCTTTCAATTTCGATTGAGTCTATCTCAAAATTCATAATGTTCAAAACTTTCTCTTACCTTTCTATTGAAAAATCAAATGTGGATTTTCAGTCGCAAAATACAAAATTCAACTTTCTGAAAATAGGACCCATTAACTATTGACTTAGAATGCATGACTGATTCTTGGATTTGAATCTCCAAATTTTGGTTTCCTAATGACATAAGAAAATACAACTTGATATATGATATATAACTAATCAGTATGGATTTTTTCAATCAAAAAATCCTTCTCAATTATAATTATTAATAATAATTATAACAACAATTATGAGTATATGTAAACCCCCCAAGATAAATTGTTAGACGGATATATATTATTTATATATGTTCCCGATATAGAATTATCAGATATCAGAAAAGTATCATACTTCAATTTGAATTTTGAATTGAATAGAAAATTGAAATTCTGTTTTCGGAGAGCACAACCTGTGTTGCCCCGAATAGAACATAGAACGACAATAAAACAATAAAAGAGAAGAAAGACAGATATTATAGATATCTCCACACGTGTTTAAGCCATACAAACCTTCTTTTCTTATACACTTCACAATCATATTCTACTCAAAAATCCGTAAACAAAATCTCTCTCTTCTCTGCGAATCATTTTTTTAACAATGAAATCCATAACATAAAAGGGGGTTAAATGCTAAAAAACCGATTTGAATTCTATAGATTCTTTCTGATTTTTATGCCTTTATCTCAGCGAAAAGATCAAATGTCCAATCCATTTATTTTTCTGGTATTCAAGCAGGTTGGAATATGTATTATCATAATAATGGTAGAAATG